AATGAGATGCCTGATTAAAGGATTACTTTGATAGAGTAAATAATGTAAATTTACTCTCATTATATATTTTGGATTCAAACCAAACCCTAAGAAATCAAAAATCTTCGTGCATCATACACTAAAACATAAAAAGGTAAGCTAATTTAAAGCTTTAAGGTTCATACCCTTAATATAGGAAAGTTCCCTCCTTTTTAATTAAAAACAGAAGAAAACTTTTATTTTATAGTATAATAATTATAAGTACTATAATAATTATTAGATCAGAAAATATTTTGAGAATATGAATAGGACTCGAAATTAATATAATTTCATTCATTCCTATTATATTTGAAGAAAAAAATACAAGCTCTGCTGAAAGATGCATAATTTATTTTTTAACCCAGAGTTTAGGATCTATTCTTCTTCTTATCAGAGTTTTAATCTATCCATTAATTAGAATTTATCAATTTACACTTGATGAATGAGTAAAAACTCTGATAAGAAGAAGAATATTAATTAAATTGGGAGTTCCCCCCTTCCATTTTTGATTTCCAAGTATCCTGGATAAAATAAATTGAGAGAACTGTATAATTTTAATAACTTGGCAGAAAATTGGGCCACTTTCAATATTGAGAATGATATATATTCCAGCAATTCAAATAATTATTGTTCTATCAGTAATTGTAGGAGCTATAAGAGGATTAAATCAAACTTCAATCCGTAAAATTATAGCTTACTCCTCAATTAATCATATAGGATGAATTATTGCTTGTATAAAAATAGAAAATCAATTATGATTTAAATACTTCATAATCTACTCATTTATAATTATCACTATTACAATATCATTCAACTTCAATTCTATATTTTTTATTAATCAAATAAGAACAAATTTATCGGGATTTACAGAAAAAGCTAGAATTACAATTTCAATAATAAGAATTGGAGGATTACCCCCATTCCTCGGATTTTTACCTAAATGAATAGTGATTCAAAACATAATTCCCTCCCATTCATTCACAATTATTACTGTAATAATTATAATATCACTAATTACATTATTATTCTATCTGCGATTAATCGTAACTAGATTTACAATTAGAGCATCAACCATAAAATGAATTAAAAGAAGAAAAAATAAAATATTGGAAATAATAATTATAGTTAACTTATCATTGCCTTTAATTTCTCTAATAAGATATTAAAGCTTTAAGTTAACTAAACTATTAACCTTCAAAGTTAAATTTACAATTATTGTAAGCTTTAGTAAGCTACTACTTCAGAATTGCAGTCTAATATCATAATATTGACTATAAAGCCTGATAAGAGGCTATCGCCATACATAAATTTACAATTTATTACCTAAATAATTCAGTCATCTTATCTATGAATAAATGATTATTTTCAACTAATCACAAAGACATCGGCACCTTATATTTCATTTTTGGAATATGAGCTGGAATGGCTGGAACATCACTCAGATGATTAATTCGAATTGAGTTAGGTCAACCAGGATCCTTCATTGGAGATGACCAAACCTATAATGTTGTAGTAACCGCTCACGCCTTCATTATAATTTTCTTTATGGTTATACCTATTATAATTGGAGGATTTGGAAACTGGTTAGTACCACTCATAATTGGAGCACCAGACATAGCATTTCCCCGAATAAATAATATAAGATTTTGACTTCTACCCCCATCATTAACCCTTTTACTCGTAAGTAGTGTAGCAGAAAGAGGAGCTGGAACAGGATGAACTGTTTACCCCCCTCTATCCAGAAATTTAGCCCATAGAGGAGCCTCAGTAGACTTAGCCATTTTCTCTCTCCACTTAGCAGGAGTAAGTTCAATTCTAGGAGCCGTAAATTTCATCTCAACAATCATTAATATACGACCTGCTGGAATATCACCAGAACGAATCCCACTTTTTGTATGATCAGTTGGAATTACAGCCTTACTCTTATTATTATCACTTCCAGTCTTAGCTGGAGCCATTACTATACTACTTACAGATCGAAACTTTAATACATCATTCTTCGACCCTGCTGGGGGGGGAGACCCAATTCTTTATCAACACCTATTTTGATTCTTCGGACACCCAGAAGTATATATCTTAATTTTACCAGGATTTGGATTAATTTCACACATTATTAGAATAGAAACGGGAAAGCGAGAAGCCTTCGGCTCACTAGGAATAATTTATGCAATATTAGCTATTGGACTACTAGGATTTATTGTATGAGCTCATCATATATTTACAGTAGGAATAGATGTTGATACCCGAGCATACTTTACATCAGCTACAATAATCATTGCTGTACCTACTGGTATTAAAATCTTTAGATGATTAGCCACACTATATGGATGTAAAATCAATTATTCCCCTAGAATCTTATGAGCTCTAGGATTTGTATTCCTATTTACAATTGGAGGACTAACTGGAGTAATCCTCGCAAATTCAAGAATTGACATCATTTTACATGACACTTACTATGTAGTAGCCCATTTCCATTATGTACTATCCATAGGAGCCGTATTCGCCATTATAGGAAGATTTATTCAATGGTTCCCCCTATTTACAGGGCTAACATTAAATTCAACATGATTAAAAATCCAATTCACAATTATATTTATTGGAGTAAACATAACATTTTTCCCTCAACATTTTTTAGGATTAAGAGGAATACCACGACGATACTCAGATTATCCTGACAGATTTACATGCTGAAACATCATTTCATCATTAGGGTCTACAATTTCATTAATTGGAACTATATTTTTTATCTTTATTATATGAGAAGGTATAACAGCTAAGCGACAAGTTTTATTTGCAATAAACATAACATCAAACATCGAATGATTACAAAACTATCCCCCAGCAGAACATTCATATGCAGAATTACCAATTATTTCAAACTCCTATTTTGGCAGATTAGTGCAATAAGTTTAAGCCTTATATATAAAGATCCATCTTTTTTTAGGAATAGCAACCTGATCAAACCTAGGTCTTCAAGACGCCAACTCCCCTTTAATAGAACAATTAATCTTCTTCCACGATCACACCCTTATAATTCTAATTATAATTACCATTATAGTAGCATACATTATAACTAATGTATTCACAAATAAATTAATTAACCGATTTTTGCTAGAAGGACAAACAATTGAATTAATTTGAACAATCCTACCCGCAGTAACACTAATTTTTATTGCCCTACCATCACTACGATTATTATACCTCATAGACGAAACTCTTAATCCACTATTAACCATTAAAGCTGTTGGCCATCAATGATACTGAAGATACGAATATACCGACTTCAAAAATACAGAATTCGATTCATACATAAAACCTACCCAAGATATAGAAAACTCAGACTTTCGTCTATTAGATGTAGATAACCGAATTATCTTACCAACAAATTCCCAAATCCGCATTCTAGTTACAGCATCTGATGTACTCCATTCCTGAACTATTCCTAGAGTAGGAATTAAAATTGATGCCACACCAGGACGACTTAATCAAGGTAATTTTTGCATTAGACGACCAGGGCTTATATTTGGTCAATGTTCAGAAATCTGCGGAGCTAACCACAGATTTATACCTATTGTAATTGAAAGAGTATCAACAAATCAATTCACTAACTGAATTAAATCATCATTAAGTGGCTGAAATATAAGCCCTGGTCTCTTAAACCACAATATGGTAATTAATAACTACCCTTAATGAAAAAGTTAGTTTATTAAAACACTACTTTGTCAAAGTAGAAAAGTCCAAAAAAGACACTTTTTAAATGCCACAAATAGCACCAATTTGATGATTAACCATAATAACAATAATTATATTGACATTTTTAACCTCAATAACTTTCATATACTTCCTCATAATAAAAAAAAGAGGAAGTATAATAACCCCCTTATACAAAGGAAAAGAAATAAACCTAATATGATAACAAATTTATTTAGAACATTTGACCCAGCCACAAATATAATTTTATCATTAAACTGAATTAGAACAATTATTGTAATTATATTTATTCCAGCTTCCTTCTGATATTTACCTTCCCGATATATAAGTATAATTCTAAGTATTCTTAATAAATTAAACAGAGAGTTTAAAACACTCTTAAGATCCAATACAAAAGGATTCACAGTTATCTTTATTTCACTTTTTTCATTTATTTTAGTGAATAATATAATAGGGCTATTACCATATATTTTCACTAGCTCTAGTCATCTAGTATTCACAATTACAATAGCACTACCACTATGATTATCTCTAATGGTATTCGGATGGATTAATCAGACTCAACACATACTCGCCCATTTAATTCCAGAAGGATCACCAGCAGTTTTAATACCATTTATAGTTTGTATTGAAATAATTAGTAATATTATTCGACCAGGATCCCTAGCAGTTCGATTAACAGCTAATATAATTGCTGGTCACTTATTAATAAGATTATTAGGAGAAAACTCCACCTCAATTAACAGAATTATTCTACCATTTATTCTTATAATCCAAATTATTCTTATATTATTTGAGCTAGCAGTTGCTATTATTCAAGCCTACGTATTTTCAGTCCTAAGAACTCTTTATACTAGAGAAGTAGCCTATGAACGTACACAGAAATCATCCATACCATTTAGTAGATTATAGCCCCTGACCCCTAACAGGATCAATCGGAGCCATGACCTTAACATCAGGAATAATTATATGATTCCATAAAAATAATATAATACTTTATACTCTTGGAGTATTAATTACTATTCTAACCATAATTCAATGATGACGAGATATTACCCGAGAAGGATCTTATCAAGGCAAGCATACCATCGCCGTAACTTCAGGATTAAAATGAGGAATAATCTTATTCATTATTTCAGAAGTCTTTTTTTTCATCTCATTTTTTTGAGGATTCTTCCATAGAAGATTATCCCCAACCATTGAAATCGGAATAATATGACCTCCAAAAGGAATTCAAACATTTAATCCAATACAAATTCCCTTATTAAATACAATAGTTTTACTTTGTTCAGGAATTACAGTCACATGAGCCCATCACAGTCTAATAGAAAGAAATCATACACAAGCCACTCAAGGACTATTCTTTACTGTAATTTTAGGTGTTTATTTTACTGTACTTCAAGGATATGAATATCTAGAATCCAGATTCTCCATTAGAGATTCAGTCTACGGATCCTGCTTCTTTATAGCAACCGGATTCCATGGAATTCATGTAATTATTGGAACAACCTTTTTATCTGTATGTTTAATACGCCATATAATAAATCATTTCTCAGCTAATCACCACTTTGGATTCGAAGCCGCAGCATGATATTGACATTTTGTAGATGTAGTATGATTGTTCCTTTACATTTCTATTTACTGATGAGGTAGATGTTCCTTTAGTATATAAAGTATATTTAACTTCCAATTAAAAGGTCTGATATCAGAAAGAACAATTTTCCTAATTTTATCCTCAGCATTAATAGCATTATTAATTTCAATAACACTTATCATAGCATGCTCAGTAATTTCAAAAAAATCTATTCTAGACCGAGAAAAAATATCACCCTTTGAATGTGGATTTGATCCAAAAAGTTCATCCCGAATACCATTTTCAATTCAATTCTTCCTTATTGCAGTTCTATTTCTTATTTTTGACATTGAAATCGTAATTGTTTTACCATTAGTAATTACATTTAAATTAAGATCTATTTCATTATGAGGAGCAACAGTTACTATATTCGTACTAGTATTAATTTTAGGACTAATACACGAATGAATTAATGGAATATTAGAATGAGCAAAATGGGGGTATAGTTAATTAATAACATCTAATTTGCAATTAGAAATTACCTTATAGTTTCCCTCAAAGTTATGAAGTAAAAATTACATTTAGTTTCGACCTAAAATTAGGGTTTAACCCCTAACTTAATTAAAGCCAAAATAGAGGCAATTCATTGTTAATGAATAAAATGGATAATTAATCCTGATTAAAAGGGAGTGAAGTTCACTAAAAGAAGCCGCTAACTATCTTTTAAAGCGGTTAAATTCCGTTTCTCCCTTAATTCTAGTAGTTTAAAAAATAACTTTTCATCTTCAATGAAAAAATGAATTATATTCCTAGAATGTTCAAGGGGTTAAATCACCCTTCCAAATATCTTCAATATTATGCTTTAATTAAGCTACTTAAACTTAAATAACAATAAGAAAAATCATTAACAAAAAAACCAGCATAAACAACTTCACATTATTTTCCTGAAAAATAACTAAAAATGATCTTAATAAAGAAGACCATAGATAAGAAGATTTTGAAATAACATATTCTCCCCAGCCACCATCCATAATTCTATAAGATAATTCAGAAAAATTCAGAACCCTAGAATTCAATATATAAGTTCTTAACGAAGGTATAAATCATATAGAGCCCATAAATAAAGTCATAAAATATATCCTCCTAGCATATAAATCTTCAAAATAAAAAAATGAAGATTCATAACCCAACCAACCTCCTAAAAATACAAAAATTAAAGGTAAAACCCTCAATTCCAAAGAGAATCTATATATATGAGGAGAATCAAATATAATTCAACCCAATAAACTACCTGAAATAACAGATAAAATTACTAACAAAAATATAGAACCATTCATAATCTTATCCTCAAAATATCCCTGACACGAATAACAATTTATATTAAAAGTTAAACAATAAAAAACCAACCGTAAACTATAACACGACGTTAATCCAACAGAAACAAAAAATACAATAAACACAAAAAAATTATGATATCTAAATAATATAGATTCCAAAATTAAATCCTTTGAATAAAAACCAGCCAAAAAAGGAAGTCCACATAAAGAAAGATTAGAAACACAAAAACAACAACAAGTCAAAGGCAAATATCTAATTATAGTTCCCATATGACGAATATCTTGAGAATCCGACATACAATGAATTATTAAACCAGCACATAAAAACAACAAGGCCTTAAAAAAAGCATGAGTTAAAAGATGAAAAAAAGCCAACTCCTTAAACCCCAAAAATAAAATAGATATTATTAATCCTAACTGTCTTAAAGTAGATAAAGCAATTACCTTTTTTAAATCAAACTCAAAATTTGCACCCAATCCAGACATAAATATAGTTATTATTCTAATTATTAAAAAAAACCAAGTATCAAAAACCATTAAATAATCTCTAAAACGGATAATTAAATAAACCCCAGCAGTAACTAAAGTTGAAGAATGAACTAAGGCAGAAACAGGAGTAGGAGCTGCTATAGCAGCAGGCAATCAAGAAGAAAATGGAATTTGAGCTCTCCTAGTAAATCCAGCCAAAATAATTAATAAAATTAAATAAACACTTCAACTTTCATATGAACATGCATAATAAATAAAATGTCATCTACCATAATTAAATATTCAAGCAATAGATAATAAAATAGCTACATCACCAATTCGATTAGTTAAAATAGTTACCATTCCAGCAGAATAAGATTTAAAATTTTGGAAATAAACAACCAAACAATAAGAAACCAACCCCAATCCATCCCATCCAATTAAAATTCTAATTAAATTAGGACTAACAATTATTATTATCATAGACATAACAAAAAGAAAGACAAGAAAATAAAAGCGAATCTTATATAAATCAGAACACATATAAGATTCGCTATAAAAAATAACTATGGAGGAGATCAGAAAAACACAACCCACAAATAATAAAGATATCCAGTCAAAAATAAAAGTTATAGTTATTACACAAGAATTTAAAGTCAAAAATTCTCAATCAATTAAATAAAAAATTCCATTACTATAATAAAAAAGACCTAAAGAAACAAGCACTAAACCTAATAATAAAAGAGTCTGAAAGCCTAATAAATAAGGAGACAATTTAAATTTTATAACCCAAGATTTAATAATACCTTTAATTCCACAAATTAATATTCTAAATAAACTACTTAGATTTAAATTCAAAGAGTAATTAAATCACCCCTTATAATCAAAATATTTAAAGGAAGAACATGAAATAGAATCAAAAACATTTCACATAAAGTAGGAGAAGAAAGAATCCTTAATCCTCTAAAAATAACGCCATGTTGTGAATAACAATATAAATAAATTCTGTAGCAACATCTAAAAAAAGAAGCAAGACCCAAAAATAAAAAACAAATAGAATTTCAACTTATGATACTATTAATTAAAATAATTTCACCCAATAAATTTAAAGAAGGTGGACTAGCCATATTATTTGAACATAAAAAAAATCAAAAAAGAGAAAAACTAGGTATTAAAGTTAATAATCCCTTTCTAATAAAGAATCTACGTCTATGAGTCCGTTCATAACTAATATTAGCAAGGCAAAAAAGACCAGAAGAACATAAACCATGACCAATCATTATAACTAAAGAACCAATTAAACCTATATAATTCATAGTTATAATTCCACAAATAACTATTCCTATATGAGCAACGGACGAATAAGCAATTAAAGATTTTATATCAGTTTGGTACAAACATAAAATACCCACCAACAATATACCATACAAACTAAGGGACAATCAGATACAATTCCAGTATAATACACAACCATCAATAAAAAAAAAGACACGTATTAAACCATAACCTCCTAATTTTAATAAAATTCCAGCTAAAATTATAGAACCAGAAATTGGAGCCTCCACATGAGCTTTAGGCAATCAAAAATGAGAAAAAATTATAGGCATTTTTACTAAAAAAGCCAATAATATAAATAAATACAAAAAAAGATTTCATTCAACTTCAATTAAAAAATAAAACAAAGTTATTGAATAAGATCTAATATAAAAAATAGAAATTAATATAGGCAAAGAAGCAAATAAAGTATAAAATAATAAATATATCCCTGCCGATAAACGCTCAGGCTGATAGCCCCAACCATAAATTAAAAATAATGTTGGAATTAAACTTGATTCAAAAAATAAATAGAATAAAAAAAGTCTTGAAACTCTAAAACATAAAATTAACACCATTAATAATAATAGAATAACTAAAATAAATTCAAAGGTATAATTATTCAATTTATAAATAGAACCTCTAGCTATAATTATTAAAAAGGAAATCCAAATAGAAAGCAAAATTAATCTTATAGATAGCAAATCCCCCCCAAAAGAGTAACTAAAAGAAGTAAAATATCCCAAGAATCAATTTGAATTTAAAAATAAAAAAGAGAAGAAAATTAAAATCAAAACAGTTCCCCATCAACCTAAAAAAATAGAAATAGGTATCAAAAAAAACAAACCAAAAACTAATTCTATCATAATACAGAAGATAATGAAAAGATTCTATCATTCCCGTGTCTTCGAATTATTGAAACTAAAATACCCAATCCTAAAGCACCTTCACAAACTGAAAAAGTTAAAAAGACCAGATTTATAAATATTATTGAATCATAATAAAATAAAAACAAATAAAAAAGAAGAAATAAACCTAATACTAAAAACTCAAGTCTAAGTAAAGTTAATAAAATATGCTTTCGTATGGAACAAAAAACCATTAAACCAGACAAAAAAATAAAAAAAATCAAAAATAAACATAATGAAATAAAAATAAGTTTTAATAGTTTAAATAAAACAATGATTTTGTAAATCATAAATAGAATAATCTTTAAAACTTCAACAAAAAGAAGAATCCCATCATTAATCTCCAAAATTAATATTTTAATTAAACTACTTGTTGAAATAATAATCATTATAAGAATATCTTTTATATTAAGAATCACTTTTATTTTTATAAATCACCCATTAAGTATAGGACTAATCCTAATTCTACAAACAATCTCTATCTCAATAATATTAGGGATAATTAAAGGAACCTTTTGATTCTCATATATCCTTTTAATCACTATAATTAGAGGAGCTCTAGTATTATTTATTTATATAGCAAGAGTAGCTTCAAACGAAAAATTCTCCACTCCATGAAAAATAATTTCAATTAATCTAGCTATTATATCATGTATAGTTCTAGCTTCCATTTTAACCGACCAAATATTGTTTATTTTTATTTGGTCGGTTAAAATGGAAGCTAGAACTATACATGATATAATAGCTAGATTATCAAAATTATTCTCATCAATTAATATATCAATAACAATACTATTAGTAGTATACTTATTCATCACTATAATTGTCGTAAATTATATTGTAACTATGTTTGATGGACCACTTCGACCTAAATTCTAATGAAAATACCAATCCGTAAAAATCACCCTCTAATTAAAATCTTCAACAACTCTCTTGTTGATTTACCTGCTCCTTCAAGAATTTCTCTGTGATGGAACTTTGGATCATTATTAAGAATATGCTTAGTTATTCAATTAATAACTGGTGTATTCCTTGCCATACATTACACAAGAGATATTTCCTTAGCATTCAGAAGAGTTATTCACATCTGTCGAGATGTGAATAATGGATGAATATTACGAAACTTACATGCAAATGGAGCATCACTATTCTTTATTTGCTTATATATACATATTGGACGAGGAATATATTATGGATCATATAAACTTCATATGACATGAATAATTGGAGTTATTCTCCTATTAGTAACAATAGGAACCGCATTTTTAGGTTATGTTTTACCATGAGGCCAAATATCATTATGAGGAGCAACAGTTATCACCAATTTACTTTCAGCAATTCCCTATCTAGGTAATGAATTAGTAAAATGACTTTGAGGGGGATTTTCAGTAGATAATGCTACTCTAACTCGGTTTTTTGCCTTACACTTCCTTTTACCATTTATTATTGCCGCCCTAACAATAATTCATCTACTTTTTCTCCATCAAACAGGATCGAATAATCCAATAGGCCTGAATAGAAATTTCGATAAAATTCCATTTCATCCATATTTTTCCATTAAGGATATTATAGGAGTAATCTTAATTATAATAATATTTATTTTATTAAACCTATTAGAACCTCGACTATTAGGAGATCCAGAAAATTTTATTCCAGCCAACCCTTTAGTAACTCCAGTTCATATTCAACCTGAATGATACTTCCTATTTGCATACGCAATTTTACGATCTATTCCAAATAAATTGGGGGGAGTATTAGCGATATTTGCATCAATTGCTATCATTATTATCTTACCTTTTACTAACACAAATAAATTCCAAGGATTAACATTCTATCCCATAAATCAACTAATATTTTGAGGATTTGTAATAATAATCAGCCTTCTAACTTGAATTGGTGCTCGGCCAGCAGAAGAACCATTCATTTTGACCGGCCAAATTTTAACTATTTCATACTTTCTATATTTTATTTTAAGACCAATATTACTCAAAAGATGAGATAAAATTACTCAATAGTTAAATAGCTTAATTAAAGCATGTATTTTGAAAATATAAGATAGGAAATTCATAATTCCATTAACTTTCAATTCACTAAAATTAATGCTACAAAAGTATTATAATTACTCCAGAAAAAAGGATTAAGTATAATAAAGAAAGAGGCAAAAAACACTTTCAAGTTAAATACATTAATTTATCATAACGATAACGCGGCAAAGTACCACGAACTCAAATAAAAATAAAAACTAAAAAAACGACTTGAACAAAAAACAGAATTGAATCCAAACGACAACCCAAAAATATAACAACAGTTAATAAACTTATAAAAATAATATTTATATATTCAGACAGAAAAATAAAAGCAAATCCCCCTCTACTATATTCAACATTAAAACCAGAAACCAGTTCAGATTCCCCCTCTGCAAAGTCAAATGGAGAACGATTAGTTTCCGCCAAACATGAAGAAATTCAACATAAAAATAAAGGAAAAGACAAAAAAATAAATCAAAAATAAATCTGGAACCTTATGAAACTAATAAAATTAAAGCCAAAAATAAAAATTAATAAACAAACTATGATAAGAGCCATTCTTACCTCATAAGAAATAGTTTGAGCAACAGAACGAATTCCCCCCAATAACGCATAATTAGAATTTGAAGATCAACCAGAAAGAAGAACACCATAAACTCCCAACCCAGTGCAACATAAAAAAAAGAGCACGCCTAAATTAAAGTTAAAAACATTAACTAAAAAAGGGAATAAAACCCAAAGAAGGAAAGATAATACTAATATAAAAACTGGAGAAAAAAAGTAAACAATAAAATTAGAAAAATAAGGAAAAGTTTGTTCCCTAAAAAATAATTTAATACCATCAGCAAAAGGCTGCAAAAGACCAATAAGACCAACCTTATTAGGTCCTTTTCGAACTTGAACATAACCTAAAACTTTTCGCTCAAACAAAGTTACAAAAGCCACAGCAACTAAAACACAAATTAAAGTGAATAAAAAGGAAATTAAAAACATTACTATATGTAATTTCTTTACTTAAATAAATTCTAAATTTACTGCACTAATCTGCCAAAATAGCTAATTTAATTCAAAAAATCATAATTTAATTACAAAAACTGGTCCTCTCGTACTAAGAATTTAAAATATAAAGATAGAAACCGACCTGGCTCACGCCGGTCTGAACTCAGATCATGTAAAAAATTAAAGGTCGAACAGACCTAGATATTAAACGGCTACGCCTAAAACTAATTTTAATCCAACATCGAGGTCGCAAACTCCTTTATCGATAAGAACTCTCCAAAGAAATTACGCTGTTATCCCTAAGGTAATTTAATCTTCTTATCATTATTTAATGGATCAAATAATTACGCTAATTCACGATAAATAGATATAAAAAGTTAATGAAATATTTAAGTCACCCCAACTTAATACCATTTTTTTTGAGGATTAAGTAAAATAAACCAAAAATTAATCCTCAAAAAAAAGGAATAAAATTCTATAGGGTCTTCTCGTCCCTTAAACTCAATCCTGCCTTTTTACAGGAAAGTAAAATTCAAAAATTATAATAAAGAAAGTTAACCTTTCATGCAACCATTCATTCTAGCCTTCAATTAAAAGACAAATGATTATGCTACCTTTGCACGGTTAAAATACCGCGGCCATTCATAAATCATTGGGCAGGTCAGACCTTAAATAAAAACAAAAGGACATGTTTTTGATAAACAGGTGAAAGTTAAATTTGCCGAATTCCTGTATTATAAATAGCTTTATTACTAATTCAATCATTATTACATTTAATTATAAATTATTTAAATAATATTGATATAAAATTAAATATAAAGAAATAAAAATTACAAAAGATAATTTTCAATAACGAATTAATTCACGGCTGCTTTCAAGCCTAGAAAATATAAATCTCATCAAACAAATTATAAAATAATAATTGAGCTTATCCCCAACCAACTTTTTTAGCATTAAAATTAAATAATTTCAAACAATAAATGCCAATCGAATTTAATTCGATTCTCAATAAACCAGATATATGAAGTTTGAAAAATATATAATCCCTATAAAATTATTCCAAATATATTTGAAATTACAAGCTCCATAATTTTATAGATCACTTCATTTCGGGAAACATAAATAATTATAAATTTTTAATTGACCCTGATACAAAAGGTACCTTAAACAAAAATTCTTTTATCTCAAATAAAATAATCCTTTACAGTACAATAAGCTATCATTATAAAATTTATTTTTAATAAAAGTACTAAAATAATAATTCTTTTTATTTAAATTTTACTTTTTTTAAATAAAATAATCCTTTCAAGAATGGTAGAATTGCACAACCAACCTATTATTGTAAATAACAGAGTTTCCTAGAAACTAAAACTTGTCTATCCAGGACCACCTTCCGGTAGCCCTACTTTGTTACGACTTGTCTCACTTTAAAAATGAGAATGACGGGCGATATGTGCATAATTTAGAGCCAAAATCAAAATTTTTTTCTAAAAGTAATTACTTCCAAATCCATTTTCAACTTTATTTCCATAAAAAATTCATAAATAAATTTAATGTAACCCATCTCTTCTCCTCCATTGCTACACCTAGACCTAACATTTATCTAAATAAAGATTTTAGAAAATTTTCTAATAAAACATTCAATGACAGAGGTATATAAGCGTAAGAAGAAGTTGCATTCATCGTGGATTGTCGTTTATAGGACAGGTTCCTCTGGAAGGACTAAATTACCGCCAAATTCTTTTAATTTAAAGATCTTAACTATTAATACTAAAGCTCAATTTTACAGTTAAAATAATAGGGTATCTAATCCTAGTTTTCAAAATAACTTTCTTATTTAATCAACCCTAAACACTTATGTTAAATAAAATTCCACTTAAGATTTAACATTAAAGTCTAAATTTTTAATAAACATAATATGAACTAAGAAAACCCACTTGCCTGAATTGTATAACCGCAACTGCTGGCACAAATTTCGTTCAAACTAATATTATTTACTGAATCTAATTTCCATTAAATCTCAAAATCAAGAACTGCGATTATTAAGTTTCATCATCAAGAGATACAAAACACAAAAATCCTCACATGTTCAATTAATAAAATAGTAGGCCTTTATACCAGAATCAAATATTTGATTAAAAAAATATAAAAGTACGGGACATTTTAGAATGTCTCCCCCCTCCTACTCCCATGAAATTAGTTTCTCTCCCCCCTCCGGGGCTTATTAAATATTTTACTGAATATAACTATTAACATAAATAGATAATTAATGGAATATATATAAAGTTTATAGTATATATTTTGAAATAATAACCTTGCATACTTATGGCATGCAAGTTTATGACAATAAACTTGTATTTCTTGTTATATCTTTGATCTCAAATAAGCAATTAAGTTAGTTATTATAATATAAAGCTTCCAGCTAGGAAATATTTACATACTAATATGTCATTCTTCTCCTGTACATTCCATCACCCTTCCATTAGTTCCATATACATACTTTTTTCCTTTTCATAAATAGTTTCATACCTTTACAGATAACGGACCCCCTGGGTTATTTTTGTATAAAGAGAGAAAACCTTACAATTATATTTCTAATTTCCATAAAATTATAATTTTAATATATATCTCTATTTTTTTATAAAATTAAAAAGTATTGGTACATTATATATAATTATAAATTGTACCATAGTTCTTGAAATTTTAAAATA